AAATGGGTTTTTTCTTGAACTTAATTAATGAATTTGTTACAAAATCAAGTTTCAATTTAAAGAGACTCTTTCCAATAGTAATAGAAAAAAATCACAAAGAAGAAAAAGAAGAAAAAATGGATGAAGAAATTAATAAAAAGATTAATACATAAAATAAATATAATAAGAGATAAAAAGAGATGCGACCACCTCCTACATATTTTATGCCTTCTCCTGCAAAGAAACTCGTAAAGCCAACTCCATTGGTAATTCCATCAATTACTCGTCTATCAAAAAAAGAAGTTAATTCCGCCAATCTTCTTATGCCTTCTGTTAAAGATATTGTATAAAAAACATCTATGTAACCACGATTATAGGACCAATCATATATCACATTTATTATTTTGTCCCAAAGAATTCTCTTAGGACCTTTTTTAGCAACCAAATTAAGGAATTTCAAATTTTGTAAGGATGAATAAATCGGCTTATATAAAGAAGACGCTATAAATATCCCAAAAGAAGCTATACTGACTGAAAAAGTTGAATTTGTTACAAATTCATACCAATCTACAGACTCATTTTGATTTTGATGTAAAAGACTTAAAGACGGAATTAACAGTTTGGATAATATATCCAAATTCATTTCTTCTTGATTGAATTGATTGAAAGGTATTCCTATAGCTCCAATAAACAAGGTAAATAGTACCAAAACAAGCATCGGAAATAATATAGTATTATCCGATTCCTGGGGATAGGAAAAAATTCTTTTAGTACCAAAATGATTAATAGTAATAAAAGGACACGTCATCTTTCTTACAGTACCACCAGTTTGATATATTTTCTTCCAAAAAAAACAAAAAAAAGAAGCTCTTTCATTATTATTTTTATTATTTATTGTTAATAAAGGTAATAAACGCATTTTTTTTTTTAAGATTTTTGATCCCTGTTTACCCCATAAAGATATTGAATAGAATGCGCTGTTTTTTTTACCACTATAATTTTGAAAATAAATATTTAAATGCCCTTCAAAAGTAAGTAAATAAACCCGAAACATATAAAATGCAGTTAATCCTGCTGTGGAAAAAGCTATTATTGCGAAAATAGGTGAATACGACCAACTATCATTAAGAATTTCATCTTTGGACCAAAAACAGGCGAGAGGGGGAATACCACAAAGAGAAAGGGTTCCTAATAAAAAAGCAATTTTTGTAATTGGAACATGTTTTGTTAAACCACCCATAAGAACCATATTTTGACTCTTATCCGGAGAATAGCCAACAATACCTTCCATTGAATGAATAATGGATCCAGATCCTAAAAACAACAATGCTTTCGAATAAGCATGAGTAATCAAATGAAATAAAGCGGCTCGATAGGAGCCCATACCTAAAGCTAACATCGTATAACCCAATTGAGACATTGTAGAATAAGCTAAACCTCTCTTAATATCTTTTTGAGCAAAAGCTAAAGTAGCTCCTAATAGTACTGTTATTATACCTATCAAAGCTATTAGCTTCATTATGTAAGGTATAACTACGAAAAGAGGAAGAAGTCGAGCTACAAGAAAAATTCCCGCTGCTACCATGGTAGCAGCATGTATTAGAGCCGAAATAGGGGTAGGTCCTTCCATGGCATCCGGTAACCACACATGAAGGGGGAATTGCGCCGATTTAGCAATTGCACCGGAAAATAATAGGAAAGCGCACAAGGTAACAAATAAAAAATGAACCTCATTATCATTATTATAAATCAAGTTATTGAATATTTCAAACAAATCCTGAAATTCGAAACTGCCTGTTATCCAATAAAGACCTAAAATTCCTAATAATAAACCAAAATCGCCTACACGATTAGTTACGAATGCTTTTTGACAAGCATTGGACACAATAGGTCGTGTGAACCAAAAACCTATTAATAGGTAAGAGCACATTCCAACCAATTCCCAAAAGATATAAATTTGGATTAAATTCGAACTGGTAACTAATCCCAGCATTGAAGTATTGAAAAAACTCATATAAACAAAAAATCTCAAATAGCCTTGATCATGAGACATATAACTGTCACTATAAACAAGAACCAAAATTCCAACCGTAGTAATTAATATTAACAAAATAGAAGTAAGTGGGTCAATCAAGTGCCCGAACTCTAAGGAAAAATCATTGTTGATGGTCCAAGACCATACATATTGATAAATGGAACTGCTATTTATTTGCTGAATAAACAGATCGGTCGAAAAAACCATAACTATACTTAACAATAAAACACTGGGAAAAGCCCATATACGGTGAAGCTTTTTTGTTGACACCGGAAAAAGTAGCAGTCCCATTCCTATTAACATAGGGACTGGAAGTGTAACGAAAGATATAATCCATAAATATTGATATGTATGTTCCATAAAAAAAATCTTATTATTTTAAATTAAAAAAAAAAATGAATTAAGTTTAACTTCTTTTATAACTGTCTTGACAATTTTTATTTTTAATCACTATAGAAAATAGAACCTTTGATGCCTTCAATCCAATTAAAAGAAGTACCAGGTAGATAAAAATGTGTAAATTTTGACTGATCTAGTTTAGATCATATCTTTGGGCTGGATAATGTATCAAGGTATATACATTAAATTAGATAAGATTTTTCAATTTTAAAGAATTTTAAAGTCCGGAACAGAACTCGAAACTTTTTTGTTATATTATATGTCCATAAATCAATACCTAATGGAGTTGCTAAACCTTAACACAAATTTTCTACCTAACGAAACCCTAAGGATTAATACAATAAAATAGTTTCAGAAATCCCTTGAATGGAATGTTGAAATTGAAAAAATGAAAAAAAAAAATGAATTTTTTTTTTTCATTAATTTTAATGTTTCTAAAAAAATATTACATTGAATTAACTCCTTCAAGCTCGCCGATTGAATAAAAAAAGGTTATTATAATTTTGAGCAAGCCGCCATGGTGAAATCGGTAGACACGCTGCTCTTAGGAAGCAGTGCTAGAGCATCTCGGTTCGAGTCCGAGTGGCGGCATAACATTTTTAAATTATCTATTTTTAAATTATCTAATTATTAAAAGGATAGAATAAATCCTATAATGAATTCAATTCCGTATGTAGAATTATGGATAATTAAAGTATTCCCCCCTTTTTTTTATGATATTTTTGACTTTAGAACATATATTAACTCATATATCTTTTTCGGTCGTTTCAATTGTAATTATAATTCATTTTCTAACCTTATTAGTTAATGAATTCGTGGAACTCTATGATTCGTCAGAAAAAGGCATGTTAACTACTTTTTTCTGCCTAACAGGATTACTAATTACTCGTTGGATTTATTCGGGACATTTACCAATAAGTGATTTATACGAATCATTAATATTTCTTTCATGGATTTTCTCTATTATTCATATGGTTCCATATTTTAAAAAACATAAAAATTATTTAAGCACAATAACCGCACCAAGTACTTTTTTTACCCAAGGCTTTGCTACTTGGGGTCTTTTAACCGACATGCATCAATCTAAAATCTTAGTACCTGCTCTCCAATCCCAGTGGTTAATAATGCACGTAAGTATGATGGTATCGGGCTATGCAGCTCTTTTATGTGGATCATTATTGTCAACAGCACTTCTAGTAATTACATTTCGAAAAGTCATAAGAATTGTTGGTAAAAACAATAATTTATTAAATGATTCATTTCCCGTTAATGAGATCCAATACATGATGGAAAAAAAAAGTATTTTTAAAAATACTTTTTTTCCTTCTTCTAGGAATTATTACAGGTTTCAATTGATTCAACAATTAGATCATTGGGGTTTTCGTATTCTTAGTATAGGGTTTCTTTTTTTAACCATAGGTATTCTTTCAGGAGCAGTCTGGGCTAATGAAGCATGGGGATCATATTGGAATTGGGATCCAAAAGAAACTTGGGCATTTATTACTTGGACCATATTCGCAATTTATTTCCATACTCGAACAAATAAGAATTTGGAAGGTTTAAATTCTGCAATTGTCGCTTCTATCGGTTTTCTTATAATCTGGATATGCTATTTTGGGGTTAATTTATTAGGAATAGGACTACATAGTTATGGTTCATTTACATTAATATCTAATTGAATTGAAGAAAGAGTTTGACAAATATAACCATAGGACAGCTTAACATATATATAAGAAGCTTCAGGTAAGTCGTTGAGAACCTTTTGAATCACTCAAGTAATGGAGTGATTCAAAAGGTTCTCGCAAATGCTAAACATATCTGATTACAATTCCGTTTTTTTTTTTTTTTATTTTATAATAACTAATAACTACCTATAAAATTATAAGAATTACCTATAAAAAAAAATTAGCTATAAAAATAATTAGATAGAATAGCTTCGACCTTGTCAACTGATAATGAGAAAACGAAATCCGGATAAATACCAATACTGATTACAGGCAGAAGGATAGCAATCGAAACAAATAATTCTCGTGGTCCAGAATCAAAAAAATAAGAATTTGTGGTATTAAACAGCTTGTATCCATAGAACATCTGGCGTAACATAGATAATAAATAAATAGGAGTCAATATCGTTCCAACTGCCGTTACAAAAGTAATTAGTATTTTTGGCATTAAAAAATATTTTTTGGCGGTAATTATTCCAAAAAATACTACCAATTCCGCAAAAAAACCGCTCATGCCCGGTAATGCAAGAGAAGCTAATGATAAGATACTGAACATCATGAATATTTTTGGCATTAGGGTAGCCATTCCGCCCATTTCGTCAAGATAAACAAGACGTATTCTATCATAACTTGTTCCTGACAAGAAAAAAAGCGCAGCGCCGATAAATCCATGAGATATTATTTGTAAAATGGCCCCGTTGAGTCCCATATCGCTTATAGAGCAAATTCCTATAATTGTAAAACCCATATGAGATACAGAAGAATAGGCTATTCTTTTTTTTAAATTTTTTTGACCAGAAGATGTTGAAGCTGCATAGATTATTTGTATTGCGCCTACTATTATCAACCAAGAAGAAAATATAGAATGGGCGTGGGATAATAATTCCATATTTATTCGAACCAATCCATATGCTCCCATTTTTAATAAGATTCCAGCTAAAAGCATACAAGTACTGTAATGTGCTTCTCCATGGGTGTCTGGTAACCATGTATGTAAGGGTATAATCGGTGATTTGACAGCAAAAGCAATAAGAAATCCAATATAGAATAGTATTTCCAAGGTCACAGGATATGATTGATTAGCTGATGTTTCAAAATTGAATGTTGGTTCATTGGAAGCATAGAAAGCGATACCTAAGGCCCCCATTAATAAAAAAACAGAACTTCCTGCAGTATACAAAATAAATTTTGTAGCTGAATACAGACGTTGCTTTCCCCCCCACATGGCTAGAAGTAGATAAACAGGAATTAATTCTAACTCCCACATAATGAAAAAAAGTAAAAGATTTTGAGAAGAAAATAATCCTATTTGACCACTATACATTGCTAACATCAAAAAATGAAATAATCGAGAATCCCGAGTAATTGGCCGAGCCGCTAAAGTAGCTAAAGTGGTGATAAATCCGGTCAGTAAAATAGGTCCTAGAGAAAGTCCATCTATTCCTAATCTCCAGTAAAAATCAAAAAAATTAATCCATTTATAAGACTCCGTCAATTGGATTAAGGGATCGTCCAATTGGAAATAATAAGAGAATGCATAGGTCATTAAAAGGAGTTCTAGTACACATATAAATATAGTATACCACCTAATTACCTTATTTCCTCTATGAGGGAAAACGAAAATCAAGAAACCCGCGGATATTGGTAAACCTACAAATATTGTTAACCAAGGAAAAGAATTCGTGGTAAAGACAAGATACACTTGGACAAGAAAAACCCGTACTCGAAAACCTAATCTATTTTTTTTTTTATTATTATTATTTTTTTGAGTACGGGTTTTTGTCGGTAAACAAAAAATCAAATGTATTCAAGTGGTTTTTTCTGGAAAGTATTAATAAGCTAGACCCATGCTTCGAGTTGTTTCATGCCATAGATAAACTCGAACACTCAAGAAATCTGTTGGACAGGCAGATTCGCATCTCTTACAGCCAACACAGTCTTCTGTTCTTGGAGCAGAAGCAATTTGCTTAGCTTTACACCCGTCCCAAGGTATCATTTCTAATACATCCGTGGGGCAGGCCCGGACACATTGAGTACACCCTATACATGTATCATAGATTTTTACTGAATGTGACATTGGATCTATAATTTTTTTTTTTTACGTCATAAATTTTCGATCTAGTAAATTTTTAAATGAATCATATATTTAGACACCAGATGAATCAATGATTTATCATAATTTGTCTATTCAATTTCGGATCGACTCATGAGATAGAACCAAGATACTTTAATTTCTTACGTTTTCGTAAACATTATCAGATACGCTATGTATTATAGATGTCAATTCAAATTAATGAATCTAAATATTTTATATGATTAATACTACTTATTCAACAAATTCAATTGATTGATACGGATTGATTTTCTGTTACGATAAATTGACGAAACTATAGCCGGCCCGATAGCTGCTTCAGCGGCTGCGATAGATATAACAAAAATTGATAAAATATTTCCTTTTAATTGTCGACTATCAAAAAAATCAGAAAATGTTACGAAATTTAGATTGACGGCATTCAATATAAGTTCAAGACACATAAGGGCTCTAACCATATTTCGACTCGTGATCAATCCATAGATACCGATAGAAAATAAATAAGCACTCAAACCAAGCACATATTCGAGCATCATCGCCCAACTCCTTATCGATTTCGATTTATTTCAATATGAACAATGAACAACAATTTAACATCAACAGATTAGATTGACTAGAATAAGAATATCACAAGTACAAAACAAAAAAAATAGATTGGAATATAGATCGAATAAAAGAATTTATATATGAATAATCTTAAAATAAATGTGATAACATAGAATAAAGTCTGATTTGGATTGCGATTGCCAATTTAAAAGATTTATTACTGACGAGCCGTGGCAATCGCACCTATCAAAGCAACTAAAAGAATTATTGAAATAAATTCAAATGGAAGAAAAAAATCTGTTGATAAATGAATTCCAATTTGTTGACCATTACTTACCAAATCTTGCTCTATAATCTGGTTTGCTCTTGTAGTCCAAATAATCCCATACCATGTTGTATTTGAAATAATAGTAATTAGTAAAACAAAAAGACTTGTACAAATTAGAGAAGTAAGACCATTCCCAACAGTCCAAAGATTGAAATCTTTGTAATATTCTGAACCATTCATGAACATCACAGCAAATAAAATTAAAACATTTATAGCTCCCACATAAATAAGGAGCTGCGCCGCAGCTACAAAATGAGAGTTTGATAAAATATAGAATAAGGATATACAAACAAGAACCAATCCTAATGAAAAGGCAGAAAAAATGGGATTGGTAAGTAATACCACTCCTAGACCTCCTAATATAAGACCTAATCCTAGAAAGACTAAAAGAAAATCATGTATTGGTCCAGGTAAATTCATTGTACGTAAAATAAAAGATAAAAAAATCAAATTCTTTTTTTTTTTTCATGACTTTATTGACCCGACCAGGAAAAACTTATTTAGAATGGGTTCCTAATTGAATTAAATCCTAAAAGGTTTAAATTACTGTAGTACCGCTATCGGACTAATCTCATTCTTTCTCGAAAAAATAAAAATTGACACTTTAATTTTTATTTCTATTTCGAAATAGAAATAATTATATAGAAATAATTATGGATAGAATTATGACTATATTAATAGATTTTCAATCCAAATTAAGCTGCGCTGCAATTCTTACCAATCAATCAAATCCAATCGCTAGTTGGGATTTGTAGCTTTTGTAGTTATTGACCAAACAAAATGAAAAAAAAAATATTTCAGACTTTTAGATCAAACCTAGATCTTTGTTTAATGATTAAAAATGACTCTTCAATCAATCTTTAATCAAAGGGGGTTTGCCCATTTTGATTAAAGATTGAGGTGAATTCAAAATTGTTCGAATTGTATAATCGTCAATTACTGACATTGGTAAACGACCTAAAGCAATTTGGTTATAATTCAATTCGTGACGATTATAGGTAGAAAGTTCATATTCTTCAGTCATTGATAAACAATTAGTTGGACAATACTCAACACAGTTGCCACAAAATATACAGATTCCGAAATCAATACTGTAATTAAGCAATCGTTTCTTTCGAATATTAGTTTCCAATTCCCAATCAACAACAGGTAAATCTATAGGACATACACGAACACATACTTCACAAGCAATGCATTTATCAAATTCAAAATGGATTCGACCGCGGAAACGCTCCGATGTGATTAATTTTTCATAAGGATATTGAATAGTTACAGGTAAACGATTTACGTGGGATAAGGTAGTCATGAAACTTTGACCAATGTACCTTGCAGCCCGTATGGTTTGTTGACCATAATTCATGAACCCAGTTACCATAGGGAACATATCGTGAATCTCTATGAATAATTTTATATTTGTTTCTTTATCTTGTTTGAGACAAACTATAAATATAGAAAAGAATTACTTTATAGTGAAAAGAGTTGGGAAGAGGTTGTTAATAATAGATTGCCAAGAGAAATAGGTAAAAGAAATTTCCATCCAAGATTTAATAGTTGGTCCATTCTTAGTCTAGGTAAAGTCCATCTTGTTGTGATAGGAATGAACAAGAACAAATAAGTTTTAACCAATGTAATAAGAATACCCATTGTTGTTCCAAAGACTCTACCTACTTTATTTATTTCAAAATCAAAAAACTCCGGAACGGATATGTACGGAATAGAGATATTCCAACCGCCCAAGTAAAGAACTGCTACAAATAATGAAGATACTAATAAGTTTAGATAGGAAGCAACATAAAATAAACCAAATTTGATACCCGAATATTCGGTTTGATAACCTGCTACTAATTCTTCTTCTGCTTCTGGTAAATCAAAAGGTAATCTCTCACATTCTGCTAGGGAAGAAATGAAAAAAATGATAAATCCTATAGGTTGACGCCACAAATTCCATCCCCCAAAACCATATTTTGATTGTGCTTCAACTATATCAACTGTACTTGAACTGTTAGATAATCATAGTCGGTGATGACATCACTGTTCCCATCGCTATTACAGAACCATACATGAGATTTTCACCTCATATGGCTCCTCGAAGGCCATAAATAAATCTAAGGGCCAGATCATATTATTTATCTCGATATATTTGTAGGATAAATAGGATCCAAATCTATCGGATGCCCCCCCAATTCCAAAATTTGACCAATGTAATTCTGTCTGTTATAATACTAAAATAAAGTACTTCTGAATTGATCTCATCTTTTAAGAATTTCAATTTTTCTTTCTTGAGCAATAACTTAAATCTTTCAATAAAATACTTCTTGTAGAAATACCAATAAATATTTTAACCTATCATTTTCGATTACGAAAAATAATTAGACAGTCCATTATTTCATGAATAAGGATCTCTTTTTTTCTTTTTCTATTGTAATTCTATTCTTTTTTTGTTCCTATTCTTCCTTCTGAAAAAAAAAAGGTAAAGGATTAGTTCGTTCCTGATAGTCATTTGTTTAATTGGTGGATAGGAGCGTACTCTGGATCGGAATCATGGGGAGTACTGCCTGATCATTTCTACTAATTTAAAGCCCCAATTAATATTCTTTTATTTTGGATAATTCTATTACTAATCTTTTATGTATCTTGGTGTTCCTAACCATCCACTCATTTTTATTTTTACTCAACTGCTCGGTAGCATTACAGTAATATATATATATAAATGATAGTAAAATGCTCGGTAGCATTACAGTAATATATATATATATAAATGATAGTAAAAACTCACTAAGGTTGATTCTTTGAGCCCGCTTTCAAGCCAGGATGACTAATCAACCAATTTTGGGACAAATGATCTCATCTTCTTATGTTTATTTCTGCTTTACTGTTGTACATAAGAAATGAGTCTCGATTTTTTTTACTGCAAATTTAGAAGCTGTTTTCTTTCACTCATATAACTATCTAATTTAGTTCATCAATTCAAATGATGAATAAAAAAATAAAGATATATATTCAATTTATTTTACCTTCTTCCTAATAAAGAAAAAGGCAATAGGGAAAAATTTTTGTTTCAACGAATCGCACGTAGAGATATGGATAATACACAGAGAGTTAATGGTATTTCATAACTAATCGATTGAGCGGCAGCTCGTAGACCACCTAAAAAGGAATATTTATTATTTGATCCATATCCTGACATAAGAAGTCCAATGGGAGCAATACTTGAAATGGCAATCCATAAAAAGACGCCGATATTTAGATCCGCTAAAACAAAGTGATAGCCAAAAGGAATTACTGAATAGCTTAATAGAGTTGATATGACTGCTATGGATGGTCCGATACTGAATAAACGAGTATCTCCTCTAGATGGAAAAAGATTTTCTTTGAAAAGTAGTTTTGTTCCATCCGCTAGAGCTTGAAGAACTCCAAAAGGACCGGCATATTCAGGTCCAATACGTTGTTGTATCCCTGCAGAAATTTCTCTTTCTAACCACACAATTACTAATATGCCTATCGTGATTCCCAATACAAGAGTCAAAATAGGGACAAGCATCCATATAATTCCATAGACTTCGTTTAAGGATTTCAATCTGGAAAAAGAATTGATAGCTTGTACTGTTGTTGTATCAATTATCATTTCAACGATCAACTTCCCCCATAATAATATCTATGCTACCTAGTATTGTCATAATATCAGCCAATTTCATTCTTTTAATTAATTGAGGAAGAATTTGCAAATTGATAAAACCCGGCGGACGAATTTTCCATCTCCAAGGAAAACTACTTTGATCCCCTATTAGAAAAATTCCCAACTCTCCCTTTGGTGCTTCAACTCGAACATAAAGTTCTTGTTTCGGCAATTCAAAGGCGGGAGAAGTTTTTTTACTAATAAATCGATATTCAAAATCATTCCATTCTCGATTCCTTTCTCTATCAAAACTTCGAGTTTCTAAATTTTCATAAGGCCCCCCTGGAATCCCTTCCAAAGCCTGTTGAATAATTTTTACGGATTCCGTCATTTCACCAATTCGGACTAAATAACGAGCTAATGAATCCCCTTCTTTTTGCCACTGGACTCCCCAATCAAATTCGTCATAACACTCATAATGATCAACTTTACGAAGATCCCATCGTACTCCGGAAGCTCGTAGCATTGGTCCTGATAAACCCCAATTTATTGCTTCCTCTGCACTAACAATACCTATTCCTTCAACGCGTTCTAAAAAAATAGGATTTCGCGTAATAAGTTTTTGATATTCAGCAACTCCTGTTAAAAAATAATCGCAGAAATCCAAACATTTATCTAGCCAGCCATGAGGTAGATCAGCTGCTACTCCTCCGATACGAAAATAATTATGCATCATTCTCATACCAGTGGCAGCTTCGAATAAATCATATATTAACTCTCTTTCTCTAAAAATATAGAAGAAAGGGGTCTGCCCACCAATATCTGCCATAAAAGGGCCAAGCCATAAGAGATGAGAAGCTATACGACTCAACTCCAACATAATTACTCTAATATAGCTAGCTCTTTTAGGTACTTGAATATTTCCCAACTGTTCCGGTCCATTTATTGTTATCGCTTCTGTAAACATAGTAGCTAAATAATCCCAACGTGTTACATAAGGCAAATATTGTATAATTGTTCGGTTTTCCGCAATTTTTTCCATCCCTCTGTGTAAATAACCTAATATTGGTTCGCAGTCAATAACATCTTCACCGTCTAGACTAAGGATGAGTCGAAGAACGCCATGCATTGATGGGTGGTGGGGACCCATATTGACTATCATAAAGTCCTTTCTTGTAGCTGGTACATTCATAGGGGGTTCCTCGATTTATTTTTCCATGAATTACTGAAAACGAAAAGAAGTTCATCAAAATTCAAGTTTAAGATCTAATAAATCAAATAATAAAAAAAAAAAAAGACTCTTCAAATTAACGAGTTTTTGATTCCCGAATGTTCAACTGGCTAATTAATTCTTTATAACGTACTCCATTTTTCTTTGCCAAATAAGACAGTAGTCGTTGGCGTTTTCCTAGAATTTTCCGTAAACCTCTTTGAGATAAATAGTCTTTTCTATGTAATTCCAAATGTGAAGTAAGTCTTCGTATCTTATTAGTAAAACTTACTATTTGAAATTCAACGGATCCCTTGTTTTCTTTTTTGTCTTCTTGTGAAATAATTGAAATGAATGAACTTTTTACCATAAAATGAAATCCCCCTCCTCCCGCCTTTTTAAGATAGTTTTATTGATCAGTAATAATAAATAATGGAATGTTAAATAAGAATGCTAGTTTGTTTGAATTTGGTATACACAATAATCTTCAATTCGGTAGGAATTCCTAATTTTGTCAACATTAATCAATCCAATTTTTTTTTATTCGGCTAGAAATACATAAAGAATGGTATATTTCTTCCCTTACAAAAGAAAAAAAAAATTATATCTATATCTAAAAATTTAAAACGAAAAATTGGATTGATTCATTTTTAGATCAAATTGATACATGATTGAATTCCATGTATCAGAATGGAATATGGGATGTAAAACAATGTATATGGACCTCTCCTTGTTTTCATATATTTCATATACTAGATTAGATATGCTATGGGATATATATGATAAATGGACCTTTACCGAATTTTGAATCGTGGACATATATGTATCCTTATCATACTAAACCGACTAGCATTATTGGTATCAAACCAATAGCGATTTATACAAGCTAAATCTTCTAATCGATAATTGGGCCAAAGAAAAAGTTTTAATTTAATTAGTTTATTTTTATCTCTATCAAAACGTTTGCTTTTATCTATAATGTGAGCGTGGTTTTTTATGTTATTATTATTGATAATTTCTGTATTTATATCATTTCCATTTTTTGAATTGAAAGAAATTAGAATTCTCAATTCTCTACGATGTTTAGAGGATAAAAGATTTTCGGGAACAAGTAAATCATAATTATTTTTGTCTTTATTTCTAGTTAAACTTTGATTTATTACAATAGATTCGGTAAAATTCTTTTTATCAATATAGTTTTTTTTTCTGTATCTTTGATTAATTTGTTGTTTTCTCTTATGAACCAATAAAATATTTATGGTTTGATACATAATAAATTTTCCATCATTTTTTACCGACAGACGGGTTGATTCGATAATCAATATTCCCTTTTTCATCAATTCTGTAAGAGTTAAATCTTTCTGAATCATTAGAATATCTAGACTCAGTTCTCCCCTTTGAATAGAGGATATAATAATTTCTCGTGGATTTGTCAATCTAAGCAGGAGACAATATATTTTTATATTATTGATTATTTTTTCATTTAAAGAATCATCCCATCTTAATTGAAAGCATAAATATCTTTTTAGCAAGAAATCAAGTTCTGCTTCCGTATTACTTTTGTATTGCTTTTTCTTTCTACGCTCTTTCCTGTCTGATCTTACATAATCTTCTTCAACATCTTTTTCTTGGTTTACTAGAACTGATTCAAGATCTACTTGATCCTCAGACTCTTTTTCTTCATGATTTTGATTCTTTAATTGAATGGATTTTGTTTCATTTGATGATATAGATATAAAAGGATCGTTATTTTTCTTTTTGTTGATTTTTTTATTTTCACTAACATTTTTAGTTCCATTAAAATTTAAAAAAAGTAATTTGATTGGTATCACCCATGATTTTATCTTATATGCGTTGCAAAGTATCACAAATTTTGGAAAGAACCAAAATTCTAAATTTGATGTGGGACGATCTAGTATTTCTTCATTCATTCCCATCCAATCAAAAAGGTTTTTTTTTTGTTTGGTTCCGGTATTGATCCAGGATTCAATATCGACTTTCTTTCTAAGACCAAAATGAAGAATTCTCCAATCCAAATATTTTCTATGCGAGCTTTTTTCCGTATCGATAATATCATCTTCTGCTAGATGCTTATTGACAGGGATACCTCCCGACATATCAAATAATTTCCTTTTATCTATTTTGTAATTATAAAAAAGCTCTTGCTTATTATTTAATTGGAATGGTAATTCATAAATGGATGAGTCTTTTTTATTTTCATAATTAATGGATTTATATAATAAAATATTATATCTATAGTATTTTTTAAAATTATCTTTTTGGTTCGATAATGAATCTACTTCAAAATTATTTTGTTTTTCATAATGAATTAATTGGTCTTTGTCATATAAATTCCATTTATTTAAATCTTTATTTTGAATCATATGCTGTTGATTCATTCTATTTCGCCATTTTTGCGATATTAAGCTAGACCATCTGATCTGAGATAAATCGTATTTATATTGATAATTACTTCTTACCCAGTTTTTCCATTCATTCATTACAGAATTTCTAAAATTTGTATCTTTTAATTTGAACTGAAATCTTCCTTGGACTCCAAAATAATCTTTTATTTCATTCTTAAGAAAAAGAGATGCTCCATGATATTGAAGGACAGATCTTAACTTATATAGGTTAATAACTTGGACTTGTGATAATTTGTAAAATACATATGCTTGTGACAAGGAGGTTATGTTATAAAAAATCTTCGAGTTCTTATTAAAATTACTATAATTTAATGCCTTTTTTATAATCGAGATAAAGTTAATTGGTGTATTTTGATTTGTTTTATCAATTCTTTTGTTATTTTCTTTTTTATTATACATATAAATGTATTTATTAATCATTTTTCTTGGTGATTCAAGAAAAAACTGTACATTGATCCTCGGAATATTAATGATAGCTAGAAGGATATCTATATATATCTTTTCAATCAAAATTTTGATAAAAAAATATGATTTACGGACTAATTGAGCATTGTTTCTTTTTAATATCTGTAAAATATTTTTTGATGATTTTAATTTGAATCTTTTAGCATTATAACTTAGTTTGTTAGGACTAATATTTCTTTC